CATTCTCACTTCCGCTTCGTCCATCAATACTTCCGTATTAACTTCACCCTAGTGCGGAACGCTCCCCTACCGACCTAAAAAGGTCTCCAAGCTTCGGCAGACGGCTTAGTCCCATTCATTTTCGGCGCAAGAGCGCTTGACCAGTGAGCTATTACGCACTCTTTTAAGGGTGGCTGCTTCTAGGCAAACCTCCTGGTTGTTTCTGCACTCTCACCTCCTTTGCCACTCAGCCGTCATTTTGGGGCCTTAGCTGTGGATCTGGGCTGTTTCCCTTTCGACAATGAAGCTTATCCCCCACTGTCTCACTGGTGAATTTACAGTTTAGTATTCTGAGTTTGCGACGATTTGGTACCGCTCTCGCAGCCCGCACCGAAACAGTGCTTTACCCCTAAACTTTTTTCTTTCACCGCTGCGCCTCAACGCATTTCGGGGAGAACCAGCTAGCTCCGAGTTCGATTGGCATTTCACCCCTAACCACAACTCATCCGCCGATTTTTCAACATCGGTCGGTTCGGACTTCCACTTCGTTTCACCGAAGCTTCATCCTGGTCATGGTTAGATCACCCGGGTTCGGGTCTATAAAAAGTGACGAATTCGCCCTATTCAGACTCGCTTTCGCTACGGCTTCGACTTGATGTCTTAACCAAGCCACTCTTTATAAGTCGCCGGCTCATTCTTCAACAGGCACGCGGTCAGCACTTTACACCTTCCACTGCTTGTAAGCATACGGTTTCATGGTCTATTTCACTCCCCTAAGGGGGTTCTTTTCACCTTTCCCTCGCGGTACTAGTACACTATCGGTCACTCAGGAGTATTTAGCCTTACGAGGTGGTCCTCGTAGATTCACACGGGATTTCACGTGCCCCATGCTACTTGGGATATCCATTTTGTATTATTTGCTTTTAAATTACTGGACTTTCACCATCTTTGGTGCAGTATTCAGCTGCTTCATTTAAGCAAAATTTTTACTTATTTACTGGTCCCACAACACCGACTTAATGTCGGTTTAGGCTGTTCCCTTTTCGCTCGCCACTACTCAGGGAATCGCGTTTGCTTTCTTTTCCTCTAGCTACTAAGATGTTTCAATTCACTAGGTTGACTCGTTACAACTTATGAATTCAGTTGCACGTTTTATTGGTTGCCCAATTCGGGAATCTCCGGATCATTGCTTGCTTCCAGCTTCTCGGAGGGTTTCGTCGGTAACCACGCCCTTCGTCGTCTCTGAGTGCCTAGGTATCCACCATACGCTCTTTGTCTTTTGACCATGCTAGGTTTTAAGGCCTGCATCATTAAGATAGCGTGTATCTTAGATACACGTCAATCCCGTCCGCCTCTTTCAAACTGAAGGAAGGAGAGGGATTCGAACCCTCGGTAGGAGCACTACGGTTGTTTTCAAGACAACTGCCTTAAACCACTCGGCCATCCTTCCAGTTAGATTGCAGCACACCCAAAATGGATGTTATACTTTCATTGTGTGCTTGTAGCTCAGTGGACCAGAGCACGTGGCTACGAACCACGGTGTCGGGGGTTCGAATCCCTCCTTGCACGATTCCGGGAGATCCAACGCTATATTGACAAATAATTATTCATACAAAAACTTTATGGATCTAGAAAAAACACGTACAATTGTTATTACTTCGGGTAAAGGTGGCGTTGGAAAAACAACAACTACAGCAAACATTGGAATGTCGATTGCACGATTAGGTTATCGAGTCGCATTAATAGATGCTGATATTGGATTGCGTAATTTAGATCTGCTATTGGGATTAGAAAATCGTATCCTATATACGGCTATAGAAGTAATCGAAGGAAAATGTAAACTAGAACAAGCTTTAATTCGTGACAAAAAATGGAGAAATTTAGCATTAGTCTCGATGTCAAAAAATCGACAACGTTATAATATTACTCGTGAAAATATGCAGATGTTTGTTGAATCAATTGCAAATAAAGGCTACCAATTTATTTTAATTGATTGTCCAGCCGGAATTGATGTTGGTTTTGTAAATGCAATTGCAGCCTCTGAAGAGGCTATTATTATTACAACGCCAGAGATTACATCAATTCGAGATGCAGATAGGGTAGCGGGTTTGCTTGAAGCTAATGGAATTTACAACGTCAAATTATTAGTTAATCGAGTTAGACCAGATATGATACAAACAAACGATATGATGTCAGTGCGTGACGTTCAAGAAATGCTAGGTGTTCCATTACTTGGTGCTATACCTGAAGATAATAATGTAATCATTTCAACAAATCGTGGTGAACCTTTAGTATTAAAACGTAAACTTAGTTTATCAGGTATAGCACTGGAAAATGCTGCACGGCGTTTAATTGGAAAACAAGACTATTTAATTGATTTAGATTCACCTTACAAGGGAGTATTTCAACGGGTTCAAGATTTTTTCTTAGGAAGTGAAGAGTAATTGAACTGCATACCGCTAGTCGGACTTGAACCGACACGAGAAAACTCGCTGCATTTTGAATGCAGTGTGTCTACCATTCCACCATAGCGGCTACTATTTTTCTATCAAACATTTTATCTATTCAGGAGTATATCATGGAAATAAAACAATCCAACACAATTCGACGTGAAACTATTATTGGGTCAAGACGTTTAAGTAATTATTGGTGGGCTTCAGTTGTAGGTGCAGCTTCAATAGGTTTTTTATTTGTTGGTATACAGAGTTATATTACTACAATTGAAATTCGGTTTTTTCCACAAGGTTTAGTTATGTCATTATACGGTTTTGTTGGTATCGGTCTAAGTTTATATTTATGGTGCACAATTATATGGAGCATTGGAAGTGGTTTTAATGAGTTTAACAAAGAAAATGGATTTGTTAGAATATTCCGATGGGGTTTCCCAGGAAAGTATCGAAAAATTGATTTAATTTATCCACTCAGTGATATTGAAAATATTCGGCTGGATATTCAGGAAGGATTAAATCCAAAACGTGTGCTCTACCTTTGTTTAAAAGGTAAACGCGATATACCATTAACACGTGTTGGACAACCAATGACACTTAGTGAAATTGAAAAGCAAGCTGCCGATTTAGCAAACTTTTTGCAGGTTGACGTTGAAGGAGTTTAATTATGGTTGCTTTTGAAAAAACCGGTTTTGTTCCACGTTCAATACCAAGAACTTTTATTCGATTTATTCAAGAATTATTTCCTAGCACTGAAAAAGAAGTTATTGCTGAGTTTCGTTTATCGCGTTATCAAGCTTTAACTGCAGTAAAATATTTATTGCAATTGATATTTATACCTTATTTCCTTGGTTGGGTCGCAGAAATACTTGTTATCCACCCAATAATTGAATCGTTGTGGAATAAATTTCATCCAGAAATTTTTCTTAATATATCACAACAACAAGAGGCTTGTGCCGAGTTAGATGCATTAGAAGAACAAATTTATTTTGATACTTTGCTAGGTGAAGTTGTTAACCTAGATTTACAATTACAAGCAAGATCACTAGCGGAATTTTATAACAAAGAAAGCATTTCATCAATTACAAATTTATTTACTGATTCATCTCGAATAATCTTTTTCTTTACATTGTGTAATGTACAGAAAAGACAAATAGCAGTTCTTAAATCTTTTGTTGATGAATTGCTTTATCGACTTAGTGATACAACAAAGGCTTTTTGTATTATTTTAATAACTGATATTTTTGTTGGGTTTCATTCTCCACATGGTTGGGAGGTTGTATTAACTTCTTGGATTCATCATTTAGGTTTTCCAGAAAGTTCAAGTTTTGTAATGCTTTTTGTTGCTACGTTTCCAGTTATTTTAGATACAGCATTTAAGTATTGGATTTTTCGGTATCTCAATCAAATTGCACCTTCTGCAGTTGCAACCTTTCATAATATGAATGAATAGTCGACTTTCTAACCAACTTCGAGTTAATATACATAGTGTAATAAAAATTATTTATATATGAATTCAAAATTAGTATGGTTTTTAGCAGGTTTGGTATTGTACACTTCTCCAGCTAGTGCATATCCTATTTATGCGCAACAGAATTACGAAAATCCACGTGAGGCTACTGGACGAATTGTTTGTGCAAACTGTCATTTAGCTGAAAAGTCTGTTGACATTGAAGTTCCACAAGCAGTATTGCCAGATACTGTATTTGAAGCGGTTGTTAAAATTCCATTGGATAACCAAGTTAAACAAGTTTTAGGTAATGGTAAAAAAGGTGGATTAAATGTAGGTGCAGTTGTTGTGTTACCCGAAGGGTTTAAACTTGCTCCAAGTGATCGATTAACAGATGAATTGAAAGAAAAAGTTGGAAAACTTTATATTTCACCATACAGTCCAGAGCAAGAAAATATTTTAGTGGTAGGTCCAGTACCTGGAAAAAAATATAGTGAAATGGTTTTCCCAATTTTATCGCCTAATCCAGCAAATAATTCTAACTTACATTTCGGTAAATACCAAATATACCTAGGTGGAAACCGCGGCCGTGGTCAGTTATATCCGGATGGTACGAAGAGTAATAATACCGTTTATAACTCAAGTGCTGCTGGTAAAATTCTTCAAATTGAACAAATTAAAAAAGGATTTAATATTGTTATTGAAAGTGGCGAAAACACAGTAACTGAGTTTGTTCCATTTGGACCAGATTTGATTGTGAAAGAAGGTGATTTTGTAAATATTGATCAGGCGCTTACAAATAATCCAAATGTTGGTGGATTTGGACAAATGGATACTGAAATTGTGTTACAAAATCCAGCTCGTATTTATGGTTTATTAGCTTTCTTTGCGTCCGTCATTCTAGGACAAGTTTTCTTAGTTTTAAAGAAGAAACAATTCGAAAAAGTTCAACTTGCAGAAATGAACTTTTAACCCATTAAAAAAAAGGTTATGTTAACAACTATTAGTTATTTTGGATTACTTGTTGCTGCATTAATAAGCACAATAATTGTTTATTTTGGGTTACGAACAATAAAACTTATTTAAAAAAATCATGGTTGAAGCTTTATTATCAGGTATTGTATTAGGTTTAAGTTTTGTAACTATTCTTGGTTTATTTGTTACTGCATATCTGCAGTATAGACGAGGAGATCAATTGAATTTTTAGTTTTGATTAAAAGAGTTAACTGGCTTACACAATTTTTAAGTATAAGCCAGTTAACTTACTCTTCACTTGAAATCGAAGGGTAAACAAAACTTTTTGATTTTCCAGTTAAAATAGATTTTGCTAATGACAACGCTTTTCGAGCTTGAGACGATGCTTTTTGTTTCCACGTTGTTTTACGCATATTCTTTTTTGATTTTGATTTACGTTTCTTTGGAACAGCCATTATACTTTTTTTTAACTTTGTTGTTATTTAATATAACTTTATTAGCTCAATTTAAGCAATTTTTTTAAACACAAGGGATATTTTGTATTATTGAATTAAATTTCAGTGTTTTTTCAATCTTTAAAGATTTTTTTGTTGTAAAAAATTTCGACTTGTTAAAAATAAATTTTGATCGGAAACTCCAAATTGCTTCAATTTACTAGTTTCTGTAAAAGATTGAATTTTATACCTTGGATAAAGATTTGCAAAAAAAAAGATAAAAACAGATTTTAACTACCACTTAAGTCGACTCCAATTTTTAATATTCACTGAATTTTGTTGTCGTGATAAGAGTAATAAAATAGCTAAAGCAATAGCAGACTCTGATGCAGCAATTGTCAGCACAAATAATGAAAAGACTTGTCCTTTTATCTCTTGTGAATCAAGAAAAGTTGAAAAAGTTAATAAATTTAGATTGACTGCATTAAACAATATTTCTAAGCACATTAATATTCGTATTAAACTTTTACTTGTAGTAATTCCATACAGACCAATTAAAAACATTAAAGCACTAGTACAAAGTAATAAATTCATGAGATTTTCTGTTGTTGAACAAGAACTACTGTTCCAATTAATGCAATTAGTAATAACACTGAAACAAGTTCAAAAGGTAATAAAAAGTCATTGAACAGGTGTCCTCCTAAAATTTTGGTTGTTTGTAATTCTGGTATAAAAGGTGGTGTTATCCATTGTGTTTTTAGCACTCCTAATATTAAAACAAACGCTATAACTCCGAAAATTAAACAATTTTTCCAATCAAATACCGTATAAGAAATTTTTGTGTCATTTATTAACATAATTGCAAATACTAGCAATACGTTAATTGCACCGACATAAATCAAAACTTGACTAATTGCAATGAACTCAGCATTAAAATATAGAAAAGTACCTGCTAAACAGGTACAAGTCAATGCTAATAGAAAAGCTGAGTACACTAAGTTTGGCAAAAATACAACACCTAAAGAACCAACCAATATTGCTAACGATAATAGACTAGTAATTTCAAACATATTTCATCAATAATTTATTCGACCTTTTTCTAAGTATGCAAATCCCTTAGTTGGATTTAGGCTTGTTGAATTTGGTAATCTGCCTAATGCAACTTGATCAAAGTTGAGCTCATGTCGATCAAACACAGATAATTCATATTCATCTGTCATTGATAAACAATTTGTTGGGCAATATTCTACGCAATTTCCGCAAAAAATACAAACCCCGAAGTCAATACTATAGCTTCGCAATTCTTTTTTCTTTACTTCAGGATCAAACTTCCAATCAACTACAGGTAAATTAATTGGACAAACACGAACACATACTTCACAAGAAATACATTTATCAAATTCAAAATGAATACGACCACGAAATCTTTCTGATGGCACTAATGTTTCATAAGGATACTGCACAGTAATAGGTTTTCTACTCATATGGTCCATAGTTACTCGAAAACCTTGCCCAATGGATTTTGCAGCTTCTAATGACGGGGAAAAAGAATTAAAAAACATAGTAGATAGGTATTTTAAATAAAAATAAGTTTACATGAAGCCGTTAAAAGTAAATTTCCTACAGATAACGGTAGTAAAAACTTCCAACCAAGATTCAAAAGTTGATCAATACGAACACGAGGAAGTGTCCATCTGGTTAATACACAAAAAAATAAAACAATATAGGTTTTTACTAATGTCCAAAAAATTTCTCCGAAACCTCCCCAAACAATGGGGATATTTAAAAACGAAAATTCTGGAAAAGGGCTTGACCAACCACCAAGGTATAAAACCGTTATAAATAACGCTGAAACTAATAAATTGACATAAGATCCAACATAGAACAGAGCAAACTTCATCCCTGAATATTCAGTTTGATATCCAGCAACTAATTCTTCTTCGGCTTCTGGTAAATCAAAAGGTAAACGTTCACATTCTGCTAAGCATGCAATACAAAAAACAACAAAACCGATTGGCTGACGCCAGCAATTCCAACTGAAAATACCGTACGTTTGTTGTTTATGGACAATGTCGACAGTTGATAAACTATCCGTTAATAAAACGATTGCAAGAACACAAACCGCAAGCGGTATTTCATAACTAATTGATTGTGCAGCTGCTCGTAAACCACCTAAGAAAGCATATTTATTATTTGAAGCATAACCTGACATTAATAAACCCAATGGTGCTATACTGGACACGCCAATCCAAAATAAAATTCCAATTGTTAAGTCACTAATAATGAGTGATTCACCAAAAGGGACAATTAAATAAGACAAAAAAACAGGAACAACTACAACTGCAGGACCTATTGTGAATAATAAACTATCTCCTTTACTGGGTATGATATCTTGTTTAAACAGAAGTTTTAAACCATCTGCTAATGGTTGTAAAAACCCAAGCGGCCCAGCATACTCAGGACCTATACGTTGTTGTGCTGCAGCAGAAATTTTTCTTTCTAACCAAACAACTACTAACACACCGATGACTGCTCCAATAATCACCCATAATACCCCTAAAACTATCCAAAAAAAATTTGTTTCATTAGATGGATTCATCGATCAACTTCCCCCATAATAATGTCAATGCTACCAAGAATGGTCATAATATCTGCCAATTTGTTTCCTTTAACTATTTCAGGCAAAATCTGTACGTTGATTAATCCGGGTGCACGAATTTTCCAACGCCATGGGAATACATGATCATCACCAATCAAAAATACACCAAGTTCACCTTTCGGCGCTTCAATACGAACGTAATGCTCTTGTCGCGGGATTTTAAAAGTTGGAGATGGTTTTTTACCAATCCATTGATAAACAAAATCATTCCAAGGTGATTTTTTACCTTGTTGTAAACGTCGTGCTTCTAAGTTTTCATACGGTCCACCAGGTATTGATCTTAATGCTTGTTGAATAATTTTCGTGGACGTTCGCATTTCACCAATACGAACTTGATAACGCGCGAAACAATCGCCTTCATCATTCCAATTAACATCCCAATCGAGTTCATCATAACATTCATAACGATCAACTTTTCGTAAATCCCAAGCAACTCCCGAGGCACGTAGCATTGGCCCAGATAAACCCCAATTAATTGCATTTTTTTTGCTTATAAATCCAACTCCCGAGACTCGTTGTTGAAAAATAGAATTTTTTGTAATTAAACGTTCATACTCATCAACTTTTGGTAAAAAATAATCACAAAAATCCAGAGCTTTATCAACCCAACCATAAGGAAGATCTGCAGCAACTCCTCCAACGCGAAAATAGTTATGCATCATTCGCATCCCAGTCGCCGCTTCAAATAAATCATAAATGATTTCTCGTTCACGTAAGACGTAAAAAAAAGGTGTTTGAGCACCGATATCAGCCATAAAAGGACCTAACCATAGTAAATGTGAAGCTATTCGGCTAAGTTCTAGGACAATTACCCGAATATAACTAGCACGTTTTGGAATTTCTATATTGGCAAGTTTTTCAGGAGCATTTACTGTAATAGCCTCAGTAAACATTGTTGCTAAATAATCCCATCGAGTGACATAAGGTAAATATTGAATAATAGTTCGTTGTTCAGCAATTTTTTCCATCCCACGATGTAAATAACCAACAATAGGTTCACAGTCTTGAACATTTTCCCCATCTAACGTAACAATAAGACGTAGGACACCATGCATTGAAGGATGATGGGGTCCCATACTAACAATCATTGGGTCAGTTTTAGTTTCAATTAAATTCATCTGTTAAGTAATATATTTCCCTTCTTGTATCCAGTATAGACAACTTATAGTTTTTTTGTAGTAAAAGTAGTTTTTAAATTTTTTCTGATTTCATTCTCAGAACCAATATGTCAAAATAAAAATACAGTCTATCCCATCATAAAACATAATTATGGAATTACTAATTCCTGCACTTCCTGCTTTTAATGCTTTAATTTTAGGTTTAGGCAACTTAGTTTTTCGTTTCTCAACACAACGACTACGTCAGTCAAGTGCAGTAATAACGATTATTATACTTACACTGAGTAGTTTATTCTCTTTTAATATATTGTTTCAGCAATGGAACGGTCAAAATCCCTATAAGTATTTAATTGAGTGGGTTTTGACCCCTACATTTCATTTAGAAATAGGTTATTGGATTGATCCTTTAACATCATCTATGTTAGTTGTCATTACTTCAGTAGCAACACTAGTAATGATCTACACTGTGGCATATATGAAGTATGATGAAGGTTTTATTCGGTTTTTTATCTATTTAAGCTTATTTAGTAGTTCTATGATTGGTCTTGTTATGAGCCCAAATTTAGTACAACTTTACATTTTTTGGGAACTTGTGGGCATGTGCTCTTATTTATTAATTGGATTTTGGTACACACGTCCTGCTGCTGCTGATGCATGTCAAAAAGCTTTTGTTACAAATCGGATTGGGGATTTTGGTTTTTTACTAGGTATTTTAGGTTTATATTGGTTTACTGGAAGTTTTGATGTTTATGAAATTCAACATAAGACAGAACTAATCCAAAATAATTGGGGTATTTTATTGTGTACTTTAATTTTTTTAGGTCCAATGGCAAAATCCGCCCAGTTTCCACTGCATGTTTGGTTACCAGATGCCATGGAAGGTCCAACTCCAATTTCTGCATTAATTCATGCAGCAACAATGGTCGCTGCAGGTATTTTCTTGATTGCTCGACTTTTTCCAATATTTCAGCAGTTTCCATTTGTAATGTCTGAAATTTCTATTATTGGATTAATAACGGCAGTTTTAGGAGCTACTATTGCATTAACACAACAAGATTTAAAAAAAGGATTGGCATACTCAACAATGTCACAATTAGGTTACATGGTTATGGCAATGGGAATTGGAGCATATGGGCCAAGTTTATTCCATCTTGTAACACATGCTTATTCAAAAGCTTTATTGTTTTTAAGTGCTGGTTCAGTTATCCATGGTATGGAAGAACTAGTTGGTTTTAATCCAATTTATAATCAGAACATTAAAAATATGGGAGGTTTAAAACAATGGATGCCTATTACACGCTGGAGTTTTTTGATTGGTACACTTTCGCTCTGCGGGTTTCCTCCTTTTTCTTGTTTTTGGTCAAAAGATGAAATCTTAGCGGAAACTTTGAAAGTTTCACCTTTTTTTTGGCTTGTAGCTTGGTTAACTGCTGGATTGACTAGTATTTACATGTTTAGATTATATTTACTAACTTTTGAAGGTGAATTAAAAACTTTTACATCAAAAATTCCCCACGAATCACCACTGTTAATGAGATTTTCACTAGTTGCATTAATGATACCTACGATATTGATTGGTTTTGTAGGCAATCCAAAATTTGAATGGTTTCAACAATTTATAACATTGTCGACTTTACATAATGATTTTGAATTTCAAAATTTTATAAAAAATGCTTTTCTATCGGTCGGAATCGCCATAGTTGGTTTATTTGTTGCATTAAAAAGAGTAAAATTAGAAAATTCTCCGTTCAATTATCTTTTTCATAATAAATGGTTTATTGATGAATTTTATGATTTTTCTTTTGTTCAAAACCTACGTAAGTTTTCTCAATTTTTATTAAAAGTTGATCAACGTCTTTTGGATGGCGCAGTTAACCAAACTGCGTCAAATTCTTGGATTTTTTCTGAAAGTCTACGAATATTTCAAAATGGAAAATTTCAAAACTATATACTTACTTTTTTAACCAGTATTGTTGTTGCTTCTTTTTTTTATTTCCATTAAATATACTTTGATTTTTTTTCAAAAATTTATATATCGGGTTAAAGGGTCGCTTTTGTTATCAAAATATATGTTATTACCATTCCAACGAGAATTTATCGTTGGATGGCCAAATGACTTGCAATGGGTATATTGGTTAACGTCGATTTGGTTAACATTAGGCTTAATTGTACTAATTTCTGCATCAATTTACGTTGGAAATTTTAGTTTTATTCAACGGCAGTTATTTTGGATCTTAATTGGCTTATTAGGATTTGGTACATGTCTTCAAGCTCCATTAAATTGGCTTCAAACAATTGCAAATTTAGGATTTTTTTTTAACTTAATAGGACTGATTTTAACAATCCCTTATGGAGTTACAATTAACGGAGCAACAAGGTGGCTTCGTTTTGGGCCAGTTTTGATACAGCCTTCTGAGTTAATTAAGCCATTTTTTATTTGGCAAATTAGTTATTTGATTAGTTATTGGTTAATATTAAAAATAAGTACAAAAACATTTTGGATTTTATTAAATTTAATCATTTTTAGTGCAATTTTACTCCAGCCAAATTTAAGTACTGCAAGCCTATTCGGTGGGTTGCTTTGGTTAATATTTTTGATGAGTAATTTGTCGAAAAAAAGATTGTTGCTTATAACAATAGCCGGACTTTTGTCAAGTGGGCTAAGCGTGTTTTGGAATAAATATCAACAAGTTCGGTTAAGTACATTTCTGTATCCTTGGGGTTACATACAAAATGATGGTTATCAACTTGTACAAAGTCTACTTGCGATTGGTTCAGGTGGCATTTTCGGAAAAGGTTTTGGTAACTCCACACAAAAATTAGGATACTTACCAATTGAATATACTGATTTTATTTTTGCAGTTTTCTCAGAAGAATGTGGTTTAGTTGGAAATATAATTTTTTTTGTTGGTTTGTATTTTTGGATTAAAATAACTTGGAAGTTTGCAACTCATATCCCTTCAAATTTTTTTCGATTAATTGCTTATGGTGCAATAGCTGCAATTGTTCAACAAAGTTTTTGTCACGTCGGAGTTTCTATTGGATTTCTACCAACAACCGGCCTCCCACTTCCTTTATGGAGTTATGGAGGAAATTCAATTTTGTCTAGTGGTGTAATAATAGGATTATTTTTTCGTACAATAGAAATTTTTGGTGGACAAAAAAGCGGGTAACGCGATTCGAACGCGCGACATTAACCTTGGCAAGGTTACACTCTACCACTGAGCTATACCCGCATGTGGGCGGAGAGATTCGAACTCTCACGCATTTAAATGCAAGAGATTTTAAGTCTCTAGTGTCTACCATTCCACCACGCCCACGAAGATTGAACTCCATAACTATATATGGTATCTTGTTTGGTAGAAAGACAAAGGAGAAGTGTCTGAGTGGCCGAAAGAGCGCGATTGCTAATCGTGTGTACGGATGCCCCGTACCGAGGGTTCGAATCCCTCCTTCTCCGAATTAGAAGAGATAACTCGGTACGGTTATGATATTATACAACAAAAGAATTTAAAACTCCTACTATAAAAACCAGTGTCATCCATGCTCCTAGACCAGAGAAAACAACACCTTTGTTTTCTGTCCAACCTTCTGGAGATGCAAAAACCACGGGGACACCGATTATTAATAGAAAAGAAAGAGCAACTAGTGCAAACAAAGCTAATTGAAACAGTGCAGTCATAGTCTCCTTATTTTTGAGTACTTACTGTACCTATATAGTACCATACAAAGTGAATCCTATGGAAATGACATTTTTTACTCTTCTGGTTTGGTTGTTAGATGATTTACGTGAAAAACAACAAAATTTAGTCCGACACATTCAATGGAATCGATCAGAATGGCATCGAGAATGGTCTTCTCAATTACGACCACATATATATTTTTTACTACTAATGGTAATAGGTTCGGGTATAACATACCGTTCTACTTTATCTAAGTTAACTTTGTTTTCTATCAAACATAATCTTCCTTTTTTGGATCAAGGTATATCTAATTTAGATTTAATTACATTTCAGCAAAATAAAAACTTACCAATACAATCAATCGATTTTTATACAGATGGGTTTGGTTGTAAATTGCAACCTAATTGGTCTTTACTTCGTGATAAAAAATTTATTGGAATTTTTGAAGACCAAGAAAACTTTACAAATTTAGGAGTTACAAACTGGTATCAAATTAAGAGCCAAAGTAAATTCAATCAATTTTGGTTTAATAATTTGAAAAGTTACGATGAATTTCCGCAAAAATTACAAGCCTATACAACTATTAATATAAAAAACCAACCGAAAATAATTTGTTTATTCAAAATCAGGTTTTTCAAGAAAGTGCTAATTTGTTTAAAGCCCAAACTTGTACGAGTTTTCTATCAAAAAAATTCCAATGTTCTTTTTTGTAATACTCCATTATCAGATACATTAATGGTAATAACACCGAGTATGAAAGATGGTGATGTTACTAATCATTATTTTCCATATGTGGGAGAGACGGATTCTTCAATTTTTAACGAGTTTGAAAAATTAAGATTCGCTGAGCAGACATTAAAAATGAATGAAAGTCAATGGATTCCACATCGTCGGCTTAGGTCCAATCACGACAAAAAAGAATCGGAGTTTAACAAATCATCAAAATATTCTTTAGACGAATTTATCGCAAGATTGAAATTGTTAAACGCAACTGATAAAGGAACACAAAAATTACTCATAACACAAAAAAATTTACTAGAGGTTGAGAAAGAGCTTGATAAATTTGTTTGGTTTTGGGAATACGATATTGATCGAAAAAGTTCTTTGGTTTTTGACATTTTAGAAGAAGTAAAAATAAAACTAACTACATTGTATGAACATTATTACAAAACTATTTACAATTTAGAAAATAGTTTAAAAAGCTTTCAAGGATTAAAGACAATTAATTATTTTGACAAAAAAGAACTTGTTCCATCAGATCATTATTTGTTGCAATCGATAAAAAATGACAGTGAAGCTAAATCTTTAATAATTAAAAAAGATTTTGATAGACATTCTTTATCTAAACTGTGGATTATCGAGGAAATTCAGTCAAAATTAAATAATCTTTATCAAACAAGTACAAGATTGAATTGGTTTTTTTATTTTCGTGAAGTGGAACGTCTGCAATTACTATTAAAGTTTGTTCCTGATATCCTACAACCATTCGTGTTTCATTCAAAAGAAAAGTCTTCTGCTCTAAGTTCTTTAGAAAGTTTTCAAAAAAACAGAAATCAAAAAGTATACTGGCAGAAAAAGGGTATTAATGCTAATCAAGTTAACTATTTTTTCAAAAGTCCTATACGATTGATGTCTGGTTATAATCATCCAGATACAACAATTACACCTATTTCTTTCTTTGACCGTTTTATTTGGGTGAAAACACCACCAAATTTTGTACCGCTTTTTATTGAAAATAAAAAATCGTTATATCCACCAATATTCAAATATGAATATTCTCCTATATCACAAAATGATTTTGAAAAAAATGAAGCCCATCAACTTTTTGAATCAGTAGAATTATTTGACCGACCTCTCTTATTTAACAACCTTGAAATTGAATCGTGGAATAAATTTTTATTTAAAAAATACCGTTCAAATTTATTGTTAGATTCTAAAGATAGTTATTTTGGAAATAATTTTAATAAAGAAACTGGAACCTTATACAGTGCTTCTTCATTATTTTTACCAACAGATGAATTAAATTCAGACTTTACGAAAAATAAATCACCTATTTATAAAATAGGAAATGATAATTCATCTTTTAATTTTCCTATTGCACTTGCAAACGATTATGATGGTGAAACTGTTGGATGGTTCGATGGAAATTTTAATTTAAAACAAAATTACCATAATCATTTTTTACAAGGAATTTATCAAAATTTTCGCCCTTTTACGATTAATGTTCATTCTTCATCAAACTTTAATACTTTAGACTCTTCGTGGAATGCAAAGCTTTTTAGTCAGGGTGGCATTTATCAATCATTGGGTAAAATCCATTGGCAAGATCGTTTTATGCCAAAAACAACCGATTTACTATCTTCATTTAGAAAACTTATTCCACGTCAATGGATTCCACGAGCTTTTAGAGTTTCTACCCATAAATTAACCCAACCTATATCGGAAAAATCATGGATGTTAGTATGGAAGCTTTATTTTGCTTTTATTGTTTTTCAATTCATCTTAAAGATTCAGTCTGATTTACAAAATAGTCATTTAGATTCATTGACTGACGGACAAACAAATTATAAGCCTGTAATACTTTATCCATATGATAATACAAAGCGGCTGAAAGATTTAGGTGGTCTTAATAATATTGTCCGCGACATTAATTCGGTTATTTGGTTTTTACGAAATTCGGGTCGATATAGTCAACAAGGTTTACCTACGCCACGTGGTTTACTGTTTGTAGGTCCGCCTGGAACTGGAAAAACATTATTAGCTAAAGCTATTGCCGGTGAATCAAAAGTACCCTTACTAGCAGCATCAGGAAGTGAATTTCATGACCCTAGTAAGGGTTCTGGATCACTACGACTCGAGGTATTATTTAAAAAAGCACGCGATCTTTCTCCTTGTATTGTATTTATTGATGAGATTGATACATTAGGGCAAAGACGAACAAATTTAATGAATGATCCGACCGATATCAACGAATTGGTCGAATCAATTTCACAGCCAAGTTGTATAAAATGGCCCATTGAAGCGCGTAATTTGCTTGAAGAAAAGATTAATACAAAAAACGAAGAACATTCGTCAAATTCAATGCAAAAAGAGGAAGCTAATGTGTTAATGCAATTTTTAGTCGAAATGGATGGACTATATGCTAGAAAAGGTGTTGTAGTAATTGGAGCAAGTAATCGTGCAGATGTTCTCGATCCAGCTTTTACACGACCTGGACGTTTCGATCGAATTGTACATATTGAATTACCGGGCCCGTTGGAACGGATTGATATCTTAAAAGTCTACGCACGTCAAATACCAGTTCATCCAAATATCGAATGGGACTATATTGCCGAACGAACAAAAGGCTTTAGTAGTGCTGATTTAGCGGCTATTATGAATGAGTCTATGCTGTATGCATTATCACGTAATAAAATTCAATCGGTCGAAACCATTGAGTGGGGAATTCAAAAAGTTACCACGTACTCAACTCCAATTACTAATATTGAAGATGTAAGTATACCTTTAATACGTCGGTTAATGTATGCAGAAGCTGGTAAAACTTTAGTCACTCACTTGATTGCTAACCACCCCAATAAGATAAAAACATTACTTTGGCCACAACCTACACATACACGGCATATTGCAAGAGAAGGAATTCTTCAATTTAATCGCTTTGATATAATTCAACGATCAGAGCTTGAATTAAAATTAGTTTCTCTTTGCGCTAGTCGAGCAACCGATTACTTAACTTTTCCAAATGCAGTTTATCAGTCTGATATTGGTTCGGAAGATCTATTCTATGCAACAACAACTGCATATTATATGGTTAGGCATTGGTATATATATACTTATGCAATTTATATTTCGTTAAATGAAAAAACAAAACACTTAGCGTCTTCTATACCTGAAATTAGCTCATTGTGGCTAAAAGAAATTACAACATGGGTAAACCAGCATTCTGATTATTCGAGTAATTGGTGGCGTATTTTTTTACCTGATCCAAATATGAATCGAATGAATAAAGAGTATGTTCCGGATGATTTATATATATATAGCGATGAGAAAACTGTTTCAGTTACACAATCCATTGAAGACAAACTTGTTCGTAGTTTAATTCAGTCAACTTTTATTATTAGTTATAGACTTTTATTTGAGTTTCGCGATCTTTTAGAACTAATAGCAATGTCTTTATTAAAAAATGAATCATTAAGAGATTATGAAATAGAACAACTCATAAAAAACTTTTTTGAGAAAGGCAAAAGTTGACGACTTGCACACACCGAGTCATAATAGAATATATTACTTTTATCCAATTAGGAGAAAGCATGGAAGTAAATATTTTAGCAGTTCTCGCTACTCTTTTATTTATCTTGATTCCAACTTCATTTTTACTAATTTTATATGTAAAAACAGAAGGTAATAGTGGTCAAGAAAGTTAGTAATCAATGAAAAAAAAGGGGGAGGGTTCCGACCCCCTCCCTTCTAACCTTTTCATTTATGGAGTTGGTGGGAGTTGAACCCACGTCCAAAACTAATAATTTATGGTCGTATATTTGTTCACAAAATTTAGTTACATTGAACTATGTAACAAGTTATTTTATAATCTATATTTAACTTAATAATTAGTATGTAGATCGAAACTTAGAAGTTTTTATGCAGCTACAGCTACCTTACGATTCCAATTTAAAATGTTATTGTCATTTAGATTTGAGTTTTTTTTGCTTCAATATATTTACTCTTAGTTTTGTCGAATCCAGAACAACCCCATTAGTTTTAGTTCTTATTAGTGGGTGATTAAACACCCACTAAACTTTACAAAGCTACTAGCTATTAAAGTGTATCAATTGTTTCGAATTCGAACTTAATCTCTTTCCAAACTTCACAAGCAGCAGCCAATTCCGGACTCCATTTTGCAGCAGCACGGATAATGTCTCCACCTTCGCGTGCAAGATCACGACCTTCATTACGTGCTTGTACACACGCTTCAAGTGCAACACGGTTTGCAGCAGCACCTGGTGCGTTACCCCAAGGGTGACCTAAAGTACCACCACCGAATTGTAGACATGAATCGTCACCAAAAATTTCAACAAGTGCTGGCATATGCCACACGTGAATTCCTCCGGACGCTACTGGAATAGTACCACCCATAGAAACCCAATCTTGTGTGAAGTAAATACCACGACTACGATCTTTTTCGATATAGTTATCGCGCATTAAATCTACGAAACCTAAAGTCACTTCACGTTCACCTTCAAGTTTACCTACAACAGTACCAGAGTGAAGGTGATCACCACCAGACATACGAAGAGCTTTTGCAAGTACACGGAAGTGCATACCATGATTACGCTGACGGTCAATTACAGCGTGCATCGCACGGTGAATATGAAGAAGCAAACCATTATCACGACAGTATGATGCTAGAGTAGTGTTCGCAGTAAAACCACCTGTTAGGTAGTCATGCATAACAATAGGTACACCTAGTTCACGTGCGAAAGCTGCACGTTTTAACATTTCATCGACATTTCCTGCAGTAGCATTTAAGTAATGTCCTTTGATTTCTCCAGTTTCTGCCTCAGATTTATTAAGTGCTTCAGCTACGAAAAGGAAACGATCTCTCCAACGCATAAACGGTTGTGAGTTTACGTTTTCATCATCTTTTGTGAAATCAAGTCCACCACGTAAACACTCATAACACGCACGACCGTAGTTCTTAGCTGATAAACCTAGTTTAGGTTTAATCGTACAACCTAAGAAAGGACGTCCGTATTTATTTAAACGGTCTCTTTCAGACTGAATTCCGTGCGGAGGACCATCGAACGTTTTAACATAAGCAGGTGGGATGCGTAAATCTTCTAAGCGAAGAGCACGTAAAGCTTTGAACCCAAAAACGTTTCCTACAATCGATGTAAATAAGTTAGTAACTGATCCCTCTTCAAAAAGATCTAATGGGTAAGCTACATAAGCAATATACTGGTTATCTTCACCAGGAACAGGCTCAAGATCGTAACAACGACCTTTATAAGCGTCCAAGTTTGTTAGACCATCAGTCCATACAGTTGTCCAAGTACCTGTAGAAGATTCTGCTGCAACAGCCGCTCCACATTCTTCTGGTGGAACTCCTGGTTGTGGAGTCATACGGAAAGCTGCAAGAATATCAGTTTCTTTTACTTGGTATTCTGGTGTGTAGTACGTAAGACGGTAGTCTTTTACACCGGCCTTAAAGCCAGTACCTGTTTTAGTTTCAGTTTGTGGTGCCATGTTTTATCTCCATGAAGTCGTTATTTGACTTGAATTAATTAATCTACCTGAAGATTCAATCTTTAACATTGAATATAATCATAAGATTAGTATAACACGACGATAGGACTTTAATTTAAATAAATTAATCTTTTTTATACACAATATGTATAAATATACATTGAAAGCAATAGCATTGCAGGTCCTAATGACTATGCTAAACTGGAAATAGTTGATTTATATCACTCGTTGTAGAAAATTTATCTACGTAGATTTATTGATGAAGTACATAAAATAATTCAAATTAAAATGACACAAACAATGACTATTTCTTCTCCTGTAGAAGCAAAAGTACAAAATATAGGACGCATTTCACAAATTATTGGCCCAGTAATGGATATTGCTTTTGAACCAGGAAGTATGCCAAATATATATAATGCTCTTGTTGTAAAAGGTGAAAATGAAGCTGGCGATAAAGTCACAGTAACTTGTGAAGTTCAACAATTGCTTGGTGATGGTTTAGTTCGTGCAGTTTCTATGAATGCAACTGATGGTTTAATGCGTGGCATGGAAGTATTAGACACAGGTGCACCGCTAAGTGTGCCAGTTGGTACATGTACTCTAGGACGCATTTTTAATGTCCTTGGACAACCAGTGGATGAGTTAGGCGAAGTAACAGCTGAATCTACTCTTCCAATTCATCGATCAGCACCTGCATTTGTTGAATTAGACACAAAACTTTCCATCTTTGAGACAGGAATTAAGGTTGTTGATCTTTTAGCTCCTTATCGTCGAGGTGGAAAAATTGGTCTTTTTGGCGGTGCTGGTGTAGGAAAAACTGTGTTAATCATGGAACTGATCAACAATATTGCTAAGGCTCATGGAGGGGTTTCTGTTTTCGGTGGTGTAGGAGAACGTACTCGTGAAGGAAATGATTTATACATGGAAATGAAAGAATCCGGGGTAATTTCCGAATCGAACTTATCAGATTCAAAAGTCGCATTAGTGTATGGTCAAATGAATGAGCCTCCTGGAGCACGAATGCGAGTTGGGTTGACAGCTTTGACAATGGCAGAATACTTTCGAGATATTAACAATCAAGATGTTTTATTGTTTATTGATAACATTTTCCGATTCGTACAAGCTGGATCTGAAGTATCTGCATTACTTGGCCGTATGCCATCTGCCGTCGGCTATCAGCCAACGTTAGCAACTGAAATGGGTACGTTGCAAGAGCGAATTACTTCAACTAAAACAGGATCAATTACATCTATTCAAGCAGTGTATGTTCCGGCGGATGATTTGACTGACCCAGCACCGGCAACAACTTTCGCCCATTTAGATGCAACAACTGTACTTTCCCGTAATCTAGCTGCAAAAGGGATTTATCCAGCAGTAGATCCTTTAGATTCTACTTCAACAATGTTACAACCATGGATTGTTGGTGAAGAACATTACACTTGTGCACAATCAGTAAAACAAACATTACAAAGATACAAAGAATTACAAGATATTATTGCAATTCTAGGGTTGGATGAACTTTCTGAAGAAGATCGATTAACTGTAGCACGTGCACGTAAAATTGAAAGATTTTTGTCTCAACCTTTTTTTGTTGCTGAAGTTTTTACAGGTTCACCAGGAAAGTATGTTAGTTTAGCTAACACGATTCAAGGATTCAACTTAATTTTAACTGGTGAACTTGATGATTTGCCAGAGCAATCTTTCTACTTAGTAGGTGATATTGATGAAGCTGTAAATAAAGCAGCAAGTTTAAAGGCGTAAAAGTATATAAATATGACATTGCAAGTTTCAATAATGACTCCTGACCGTGTGTTCTGGAATGCAGAAGCCGAGGAACTCATATTACCTACAAATACAGGTCAAATGGGGATATTGACTAATCATATTCCTTTAGTGACAGCATTAGACATTGGCGTAATGCTAGTACGTACAAGCACTGAATGGATTTCTGTAGCCTTGATGGGAGGATTTGCTCAAATTCAAGATAATAAAGTTATCATCTTGGTAAATGAAGCTGAACAAGCTGATACAATTGATCCTAATGAAGCTGAAAGTGCGTTATCAGATGCTAAAAAGGTATTAGAAGTAGCTTCTAATCGAAAAGAGAAAATTGAAGCGAATCTAATTTTTAAAAGGGCTAGAGCCCGTTATCAAGTTGTGAAATAACAATTCTTATTTAGGGAAGCATTTTTAAACCTTCCCTAAATAATACAATCTAGTTGAACTTTAAATTGTCATTTCCAGGCCAACTAAACCCACCATTTTGTAATCCAATCCATTGAAAATCTCTGTCAATAATTTTTCTAGGCCATACAGTAAATTCTTGCCGAGTAGATTTAGGGTTTGACAAAAAAGCATAAAATTGATTTTTATTTTTTATCTTGTCCCAATTTTTTAAAAGAATTAATTCTTTTTCAGATTTACTGTTGACTGGTGCCTGAAAACTGTACATTGTATCTTCTTTTGACATTGAACGCGTAGTAAGAACAAGTTGACGTAAGTTTTCATCCCACCCGAAATACATTGGGTGTAAAGTCGAATTTTGTAAAAAAGGTGCACCATTAAAATTATTTAATTCTTCGTGATTAGTTTGATTTATATTACTTTTTATATCTTTATATAATGGTTGATCATAACTAAGTACTCGTAATTGATAAGGATTTTGTTGTCTATTAAAAGACACATGAAATAATCTTCTCAATACCTTTAATGTTCCTTTGTATTGTTGATGGATTGGACGGTCAGAAAGACTTTTATTCCCTTGTAATGAATAATCTACATACTTATAAACCCATTCATTTTGTTTGTATTTGCGGAGACTGTTGTGATATCGAAACAATTCATTTTTACGTTCCCAAAGATCTTTTTCTTCTTTTGGTTCAAGAATATACGTATTAGGCTGACCTTGTAAAAACTGATCAATATCCAATTGCAAAAGATTTTTGTAAAGAGGGTTTCCATAATATGTGGATTTGAATCGATTTGCTTTCTGTATTCGAAAATCAGTTTGGTCTTCTTCCTTAGAATTTCTTACAAAAAATTGCGGGTCTACATTTAAATTGTCACCGCGAGTAGGTATAACCTGTGAACTATATTTTTTTGTCTTTTGGAGATCTAAATCATCTAAAAATTTATCAACATTTGCCTCAACTTTTGGCGAACCTTTAACAAAAAGTTCAGAAGACTCCCCTGATAGTTTTTGTAACCATTGTGCCAAAACATTTTTCTTTTTACGTAATAATCGGCGTTCCACCTGATCCCATGCAGCTTCGCCTTGATACCCCATATTTTCTTCGAAAGGTCCTCTATCCCACATAGTTGGATTTACGATTAAGTCAGATCGTCTTTTTTCCAAACTATGAGAAAAAACACTATTTACTAATGCTTGATCATCTGGAACAAAACCTAGCCCACTTGTTAAAACATAATCAAAAGCGTAATAAGGTACTGAACTTATACATAGTGCAGCAATTGCACTAAGCATTACAAAGTTTAGTTTTTTAATCCAAACTGTA